GCAGAGGAAATGAATACATTTCTATACTATTTAGTAAATGCAATAGATAAAGCATAATCTGGATTATGCCAATCACTTATTCTACTGGATCTTACGGAGCCAGTTCATATCATATACGACACGACCGGGTCTGATCATAGAAAGGATTCTCTTCAAACGAACCAGCCTATCCTCTGTATGGGGCTTACGCGATGGTTGGAACAAAGACACATTTTTGTTGTAAATTCAAATGTGGCAGATAAAGACATATATCTGCACGGCCCGATCAATAGTTCAAGTCACACACTCCCATAATCCATTTTATTTTCGGAGAATTCGCTTCAACTATAAGTGTCAAAAATATAGATTTTTGTAGAGTTGAAGAGAAATATCCAAATACATGTCTTATTTTTTTCAATAATCCATATTTGTAGCAATGAAATACTGTTGTTCCTACCCCAAGTGATAAATGATTGATTCAAAATATTAATGGTATAGAGTCTTCCTTATAAAGGGCCCGAAATACCTTGTTTACGTATCATTGGGAAATGCATTAACATAAATACGGCAGTAAGAAGAGGTAATACAAAAGTGTGTAAACTATAAAAACGGGTCAAAGTGGATTGTCCCACACTAGCACTTCCTCGTAATAACTCTACCAGGGGCGATCCTATTACAGGAATAGCATCAGGCACGCCCGTTACAATTTTTACTGCCCAATAACCAATTTGGTCCCAGGGTAAGGAATAACCAGTTACACCAAAAGATGCGGTTAATACACCCAAAACCACACCTGTAACCCAAGTCAATTCACGAGGTTTTTTAAAACCACCAGTGAGATACACACGAAATACGTGCAGAATCATCATTAGGACCATCATACTTGCCGACCATCGATGAACTGATCGGATTAACCAACCAAAGTTAACTTCAGTCATTATATATTGAACAGAAGCAAAAGCCTCTGTAACGGTCGGACGATAATAAAAAGTCATAGCAAACCCCGTAGCTACTTGTACTAAAAAACAAGTAAGCGTAATTCCTCCTAGACAATAAAATATGTTGACGTGAGGAGGAACATATTTACTAGTTATATCATCTGCAATTGCCTGAATCTCAAGACGTTCTTCGAACCAATCATAGATTTTATTGAGATAGGTAAACCAAGGAGACCCCCCCCGAGAACCGTATATGAAAATTTCATCTCGTACGGCTCAAACAGAAACACCCCAATACTATAGTTCTAACGGATGTGTGGAATAGAAAGTTTAAAATTTATTAATTCTATGATTCCATTTTTTCTTAAGATATGAAAGAATAAAAAACCCGAAAACTATTCTTTGTGGTTATAATGCCAAAAAATCAAGTCGGCTCATTCGTCTCTATATTGATCGTTATAGGCCTCTTGAATCTTCTATTTACCTATTTTCTTTGTTGTTATTTATGTGTAATGCGGCTTTACTGCTGTTTTTTTTTATTGATAGGAATTCTCTTGTTAAGACCCTATGAATCGATTAAAACCTCAGATTCATACTAGAACCACGATGATTCAATAAAACCTTCTCAAACTAAGTCCCAAAATTCCCTGAGTTAAGAACCGTTGGATCATCACTTATTCAATGACTAGATCTAATGACGAAAAATCAAAAGAAATCTTTGTCCTTTGATCAAAATAAGCATAAACGGAAGTTTGAAAGAATCAAAATCTTTCTATTTATAACTTCTAACTCTTTTAAAAATTTTTTGAAGTCCGGCCACGAGGTCTGACTATTAAGTATGAATCATAGTTCTAATACTTTAGTAATCTATAGTAATCTATTTCATATATTCCGTGCTCCAGATACTAAAACGAATATCCGACGAAGTAAAACCATCTCTATCAAGATGACAGATCTATTCTCTGTACTAGCCATAGGATCAATTATACCAAGTCACACACTCATATTCCGGAAATACAGAAAAAAAGAAATTCCACGGTCGAACTACCAAAATAGAATGGGATAAAAATCAGAAAACTAAACGCTTCACTTTGGATTGAAAAAGCTAGTTAATGGTTCTTGTAAATCTAATTCATTGAAATTCCATCCAGTAAAATGGAAGAATTATAAATCTCCAAAATAATAGATAGAAATACTGCAAATAGAGCCATTGCAAGACCCATCAAAGGAGTAGTTCCCCAACCAGGAGCTACTTTACCATATTCTGAATTCAATGGTTTCAATAAACTCCCGGCATTAGTTCGTTTTGGGCGGCCAGATCTAGAACTACCCTCAACGGTTTGTGTAGCCATAATATTTTATATTCATTAAGATCTGTTGACTTTGTATACCATTCCGTTGTAAATAAATGATCTTATCATAGATCCATTGTGGTCTTAAAACTACATAATGTCTTAAAACTATATAATAATGGAAACAGCAACCCTAGTCGCCATCTTTTTATCTGGTTTACTTGTAAGTTTTACTGGGTACGCCTTATATACTGCGTTTGGGCAACCCTCTCAACAACTAAGAGATCCATTCGAGGAACACGGGGACTAGTCGAAGTAATGATCCTCCCAATAGTGGGAGGATCATTACTTTCAATTGAGATAATGAAAAATCATTTCATCCTTTTACTTTTTAGTTGGAACTTTAGGCGGTTCGCGAAAAAAGATAGCGAAAAAAATTATTCCTAGAGTTGAGACTAAAAGGAATGTATAAACCAATGCTTCCATAGATTCGATCGTGGTTTACAATTATAGCTTCCATACCTGTTTATTTTGGACCGTCTCCCGGATAAAGAAAGAACAAAAGTCAAAGAAAAGGCAGCGAGTCAAATGTCAAATCAAGATTTATCCGGTACCCCAACCCTATAGTCAGTCAAATAAAATAAAAACGAAAAGTAACAAAGCAATATTGTATCAAACTACCTGTCTTCGTGTAGTTGGATCTCCAAGTTTTTGGAATGTTCCAAATTCCACTTGAGCATCTAAATCCGGATCAATACCAGCAAAAACATCTCTAAACAAGGTTCTAGCACCATGCCAAATGTGTCCGAAGAAGAAGAGCAAAGCAAACGAAGCATGCCCAAAGGTAAACCAACCCCTTGGACTGCTACGAAAAACACCATCGGATTTCAAAGTAGCACGGTCTAATTCAAAAATTTCACCCAATTGAGCACGTCTAGCATATTTTTTCACAGTAGCAGGGTCACTATAACTGACTCCATTCAGTTCGCCGCCATAGAACTCAACAGTTACACCTACTTGTTCGACACTATATTTTGATTCTGCCCTTCTAAAAGGAACATCGGCTCTAACAATTCCGTCCCCGTCGACCAAAACAACTGGAAATGTTTCAAAAAACGTCGGCATACGACGTACAAAAAGCTCATGCCCCTCTTTATCTCTAAAGATAGGATGTCCTAACCACCCAACAGCTATTCCATCCCCGTTGTCCATTGAGCCCGCTCTGAATAATCCCCCTTTTGCCGGATTATTGCCGATGTAATCATAAAAAGCTAGTTTTTCAGGAATTTTAGACCAAGCTTCGGATAAACTTTGATTTTCGGCTAAGCCAGCACCAATTCTTCGATATATTTCTTGTTGGAAGTATCCTTGATCCCATTGATAGCGCGTGGGACCAAACAATTCAATCGGGGTAGTTGCTGAACCATACCACATAGTTCCAGCAACTACAAAAGCTGCAAAAAAGACAGCAGCAATACTACTGGAAAGGACGGTTTCAATATTTCCCATACGTAATCCTTTGTATAGGCGTTGGGGTGGACGAACACTAAGATGAAATAGACCTGCCAATATACCTAAGGTCCCTGCTGCAATATGATGAGAAGCTATTCCTCCCGGAACAAAAGGATCAAAACCCTCCACACCCCACGCTGGATTTACGGCCTGTACCCTTCCGGTTAGTCCATAAGGATCGGACACCCATATTCCAGGACCATACAATCCTGTTACATGAAATGCACCAAAACCAAAGCAAGCCACCCCTGAGAGAAATAAATGAATTCCAAAGATCTTAGGCAAATCCAAAGAGGGTTTTCCTGTACGTTCATCAGTAAATATTTCTAGATCCCAATACACCCAATGCCAGATAGCTGCCAAAAAACACAAGCCAGAAAACACAATATGTGCCCCGGCCACACCTTCGTAACTCCAAATACCCGGATTCGTTACAGTCCCCCCTGTAATACTCCAACCGCCCCATGAATTCGTTATTCCTAAACGAGTCATGAAGGGTATAACGAACATACCCTGTCTCCACATTGGATCAAGAACAGGATCAGAGGGATCAAAAACGGCTAATTCGTATAGAGCCATCGAACCGGCCCAACCAGCAACCAGAGCTGTATGCATTATATGGACAGAAATCAAACGACCGGGATCATTCAATACGACGGTATGAACACGATACCAAGGCAAACCCATGGAAATACCCCTTTATCAACGAAAAATAGACACAATGTAACTTTATTGCATTGGAAAAGGAAAAAGCTATGCTATAGACCCCTTTTTTAGGGGATTCTCTCGGGGAAAGGATTAATATTTGTTTGATGCTTTTCGTAATAATTACTAATAGTAATAATGAAACTATTTTGTTCGTAGGAACAAAAAGAAGCAGATCTATTCTACACCCGATAAGTAACAATACGCAATGGTAAGGGGGTTGATACCATTTTATATGAGTGAATATATATATATTTGTTCATCATTCAAAGGACTCATTTGTAAGAATTTTCCTTTATTCATTTTGTCTTCTTTTTTTATGAACTTAGTCAATCTATGGATAAAATAGGATAATAAAATCAATAGTATTAGGCCACTAAACCCACTGTTACGCTTTCACATCAAAGTGAGATATAGTACTTCATTTTTCTTTTATTTAATGCCTATTGGTGTTCCAAGAGTACCTTTTCGAAGTCCTGGAGAGGAAGATGCATTGTGGATTGACGTATAGTGCGACTTGTCAGATATATTGGGCATACGGTATTTCCCCGTTCTCTTCCCCGATCGAGATATCCCCTCTTTCGCCCGAGAAAGATTGATTCAATTATCAAAAATTTGGAGCGTGAAGTGCAATTAGATCCATTTTTTAGGGAGGGTATACGGACTAATATTATCAATTAGAATAATTTATGGTTGGCTTGGTTAGACCAATCAAATGAAGTATCCAGGCTCCGTTTAGAAAGAAAACCAATTGGTAATAAATATATTTATGATTACGACTTAATATCATATTTATATCATATTTTAGTTATTTCTATTTATTTAGATATTTAGAAATAGAAGTGATCTCAAACTGTTAATCAATCGAGTAATATGATAAATGCGTTGAATATTTGTTGGAAGACATGAAATAAATTGAAAAAAAAAAAAAAAATGGGGAAGTCATAGCAAAAGGACGTGGTATTGGGGCATTTGTCCTATATGTACAAATCCAAATCGGGCGGATCTTTACTCGGAGTAGAGCATAAACCTAAAAAAATTGAAGAAGCCCAGTCAGGAACAAGAAAATTACATCGCGATTTAGATCGTATCTCGATGAAACAATACATCAATGAGAAGTTAGTCAGATAAGTTTAGCAATTTTTTTTAGATAAACAAAACAGGCCAAAACTCATCTTTCTTGAAAAATGAAAGAAAAGTCCATTTTATAAGTTAAAAAAACCTGTTAGGAAAAAAAAAGCTAGAATCTACACATTGATTCCTTTTTTTCATGATTTTTGTTGAACCGTATGCATCAAAAGGTGCATGTACGGTTTCTAAGGGATACCATTTTATCCCAATCAACCGACTTTATCGAGAAAGATTACTTTTTTTAGGCCAAGGGGTTGATAGCGAGATCTCGAATCAACTTATTGGTCTTATGGTATATCTCAGCATAGAGGATGATACCAAAGATCTGTATTTGTTTATAAACTCTCCTGGCGGATGGGTAATACCCGGAGTAGCTATTTATGATACTATGCAATTTGTGCGACCAGATATACAGACAATATGCATGGGATTAGCCGCTTCGATGGGATCTTTTATTCTTGTTGGAGGGGAAATTACCAAACGTCTAGCATTCCCTCACGCTCGGCGCCAATGAGTTTTTTATTTGATTTGAGAGAAAAAAAGAAAACTATGCCTTCGCACTATATGAATATTAAGTAATAATAGCATGGCACTTCGAATTCGATATGAGAATTTTTTTTTTAAACCCTTAGATTACGTATCGAAAGAGTAGTATGAGATAAAAAGGCATTTTCGATTTTAGCCAATCTATCGGGAGGCCTATTTCAGCGTCACAAACTTTTTTGTTTTCACAGCAGGGGCTCTTAATCTTAACAATTTTTAGGTTATGAAAGAATATGAAAATAAATCTTGTTTTTTTATTTGAAAAAAAAAAAGAAACTTTGGGATTGCTAAATAACAGACGAAATAAATATATAAAGCAACGGAACCATCATAGTATTTTTATAGTATTTTTGAACTACTACAAAAGGAAGGATGGTTATTGGATCATTTACCAACCCGAGTCTGATAGACCCTATCATTTATTTTATATTTCTTCGATGTAAGTAAGGTAAGGTAAAAAAAGCGAATTCCATTATAGAGCCGTATGCAATGCGCAAAAGATGCCTGTACGGTTGTTCAATTATATCTTTTTGATTATTCTTTATCTCCTCACTTTCATCATGCGAGATAGAAGAAACATTTTTTATGTTATATCATATATTATCAGGGTAATGATCCATCAACCTGCTAGTTCTTTTTATGAGGCACAGACGGGAGAATTTGTCCTGGAAGCGGAAGAGCTGCTGAAGCTGCGCGAAACCATCACAAGGGTTTATGCACAAAGGACAGGCAAACCCCTATGGGTTGTATCCGAAGACATGGAAAGAGATGTTTTTATGTCAGCAACAGAAGCCCAAGCTCATGGAATTGTTGATCTTGTAGCGACTGAATAAAAAAGAAAAAGAACAAGGATTTCACATGAATTCGTGATTTGGTATTTTATCTTCTTACCGGATTTAATATTCTATTTATTAATTTCTTAATATAGAAATTGAAAATATAGAAAAAAAAAGAATTCCTAAGCATCCGGTTAAGATCGATCTAAACCAGCCCATTATATATATGATTCAACATGCCAACTATTAAACAACTTATTAGAAACACAAGACAGCCAATCAGAAATGTCACGAAATCCCCCGCTCTTGGAGGATGTCCTCAGCGACGAGGAACATGTACTAGGGTGTATGTGCGACTCGTTCAGACCATGGACTAGGACAAAAGAAAGAAAACAATTGATCCAGTATCACCGATCCGTACCAGTGAGTAGGATAGAATAGAATGGACGAACTCCATTGAATATTCAATATCTTAAAAAAAGATCTATCCTTCAATTGGGGTATCAAATGTATGGTTCCCGTTGGTGCAAATCCAATCACCTCAATTTTAAATTTAAGATGAGAAAGGATTCCCCATTGATAACAAATGGTATTCATTAAGCAGGGGAAATCTTATTTTAAAAAGTCAAAATTTTAGGCCTTATTCTTGCAAGAACGGACTAACAGGGTCAGCTACTCAGCAAATCTTCATAATTAAATACCGTTACTGTATAAATAGATCTCGTTGTGAAAGACCTAGTACTAGATAATTATGGGTAGAGCCAAAGGGTGTGAACTGTACAAGTTAACAATAACATTGATTAAATGAAGGAAGGGCTCCGGTGTATAGAGAGGACCTCGCCGTTTAAGAAGTAACCATAGAAACGACGGAACCCACTATAATCCATTTTTATTTATTACTTTTTTATTTACTATGTGTTTTTGATACCTAGTATCAATACAATTTTGATTTCTAGGCGAAATGCCTAGAAAAAAATCGTGGTCGGGAAGGTTAGAGTAGCAAAAGCCATTGGAATTTTTATTTTATACATTGGAAGAATCCGTTTTGTTATTAATAGACTAGGACACGGGAAGGGAATAACTGAAAGAAAGGAAATCAATTAGTTATTCATCAAAGTTTCATTTATTCAATGACCAGAATTAAACGAGGGTATATAGCTCGAAGACGTAGAACAAAAATCCGTTTATTTGCATCAACTTTTCGAGGGGCTCATTCAAGACTTACTCGGACTATTACTCAACAGAAAATAAGAGCTTTGGTTTCGGCTCATCGGGATAGGGGTAGACAAAAGAGAGATTTTCGTCGTTTGTGGATTACTCGTATAAATGCAGTAATTCGAGACAATCAAGTATACTTTAGTTATAGTAAATTAATACACAATCTGTACAAGAAACAATTGCTTCTTAATCGTAAAATACTTGCACAAATAGCTATATTAAATAAGAGTTGTCTTTATATGATTTCCAATGAGATCATAAAATAAAGAGAGTGAAGGGAATCCGTTGGAATGGTTTAAATGGAGTTCCCTGGAGAATGAACTCTGGGAAGGTAGAGTAGAAATTAGTATGATAAAATATGAAAAAGTCGTAAAAATGAAAATGAAGAAACATGTTGAATAAAAAATATTTCTTATTCTTCTATTCTTCCCCAATTTTTTTTTTTTTTCAAACGACACGACAATCAAATCTGGATTTCCTATTAAAAAAAAAAAAGCGTCAATCCGCATTTGAGTTTGGATTGGTATTTTTTTTGATTCAATTCAAGAGTCAGCCTATTTTTTTCTGGTTCTAAGACCAGTAGTTCTAGCGGTTGACTCGCTTCTTTCAAATTGTTTCTCATTATTAAGAAAAGGTAACGGAGATAAAATACGAGCTTGTTTTATAGCAATAGTAATTAATCGTTGTTGTTTTAAGGTCAATCGATTCACCCGTCTAGATAATATTTTTCCTTGTTCGCTAATAAATCGACTAATTAAACTCATGTTTCTATAATCAATTCGATCCCCCGATTGGATCGGAGGCAAACGCCTACGAAAAGATCGCTTGGATTTAAGAAAGATTCGCTTGGATTTATCCATGGTTTGTTTATTCCTTATCCTAAAGAAAAGATCCTAATCCTATTTCTTAATTCTCCATCACGGTTGATCTGATCGAAATAGGATTTGGTTTGTTTATATTAAAATTAATATATATTATATATTGTTATATATTAGATATATCTAATATGTCATTTTTGATCTTCCTTGGAACGGAAGACTGACACACGAGTGACCGGTTCGATCTATTTCTTTATCTCCCCGTGAATCGTATGTTTGTAACAACAGGGACAGAATTTTCTCAATTCCAATCGACTAGGCGTATTATGTCGATTCTTTTGAGTAATATATCTGGAAATGCCCGTTGATTCCTTATTAACACGATTTCGAACACAACTGGTACATTCCAAAATCACCGTTACTCGGACATCTTTACCCTTGGCCATGAGCCTCCTTTGGTTTTTGATTCATTCAACTCTTTGATTTTCCGATCCGAAACGAGGAAGAAGAAAGGAACAAAAAAAAACAGGTAACTCGAAATCGAATTATGAAAGAAAGGTTTCGTTGCAATAAATCAATATAAATCAATATAGTAATAATAACAATATATTAAATTAATAAGTAAGTAATATAATGATTTCTAACTATATTACTCGATTTAGAATTTAAAATTGCCGTACAGCATTTAATTTTTATTTAAGTATCTTGTATGATATTGTTGCCCCAACCATCACATTTTACTCTATTTTTTATTAATTTTATTTAAATTTGAGCCTGGCCCGAATTACTAGTTTCACAGAGGGGGCATCCCCTTTTTGTTTTTCTAACGTATATTCGAAAAAAAAAAAGAAGGGAAGGGATTAGTTACAGATATTTGATTCTATCTCTAATCCTCTTCCCCCCCTACCATATCAATAACTAGAATGAAAAAAAGGGGAATATCAACGCATCCGGAAAAAAACGATTGATCTCTATCAATAAACCTGCTAAAGACCCGAACCATAGAGTACTTACTACCGGTGCCACGGAGAGATATGTTTTTAGATCTCGCATTTTAAATTCTCCTCCTTCTTTATTATTTCTAATACATAATGCTAATACATATATAACCAGATGTGTATATGTACTTAATGACTGACCGCTTGTATTTGTACGCGGAATTCCTAATTCAAGTTGAAATGTACAAAATCGATCGTACTTTTCTGAATCTTAAAAGAAACAAATATGCCCCTTTAGGCCAGAAATTCTCGAAAAATAGTCATTTTTTACAGGGTCTCATATTTATTTCATACTTTAATATAATAGAAATATAATAATATAATAGAAATATATTAGAAGTCTTTTACTATTTTTAATATAATTATATGTTATATGAGACCAAAAAGAAGAAATGACAAGATATTTGTGTATATCAATGGAAGAAATAAAGATATGGAAAACAAAACAGGGATTCTCTACAATGACACTGTAGACCAATTGAAAGGGATGTAGCGCAGCTTGGTAGCGCGTTTGTTTTGGGTACAAAATGTCGCGGGTTCGAATCCTGTCATCCCTACCTATTACTTATCTTCTGAACAGTAACGGGGGATCAATTGAGATCGATTAAAAGAAAATTGGATATACATAAAAAATCGTTAATTTTATGATAGTATATATGCAAGACGTATTGGGGTCACAAAATATTCATTGTGATAATAAAGCGCTCTTAGTTCAGTTCGGTAGAACGTGGGTCTCCAAAACCCGATGTCGTAGGTTCAAATCCTACAGAGCGTGATTCTGTGTTCTTGTTAGTCGCGCTAGGTCGAAAATTACCACCGAAAAAATGAAACCAATCTAATTTTGACCTCCCGCGAATTAAAGGAAGTAGGAGGTCAATCAAAAAAGGGATGTTAATTAATCAAAGTTCCAACTGATCACCACGTCTGTATTGTAAATATGCAGTTACAAATAATCCAGCCAAAGTAATAGGAATTAGACCCAAGACGATTCCAAATAGAAAAACTTCAATCATTTCAATTTGTTTGAGAGGGGAAAGGGGAGGTAATATCTATGCTTAAATATAAATAGTAATCCGTATTGACTCTAAATCTCAATGACCAAAAATTGGAAATTGATACGGTAAGGAACTATAGAATATATGAACTATCACAGAAATATTTTTGTATGAATTGTTCATTTAATTAATTTCAAATAAGTCGTATCTTGCTCAAGCCGATAAATAGAGCTGAGGTTATAGTCAAAGCTGCTAGTAGAAAACCGAAATAACTAGTTATAGTAGGCATGAAAGGGCTAAATGAAATATGTTCTTTTTCTACATATGTTTAGAAAGTACTTCCCTAAGTTTCCATTTTTGAAAGATACGAGGATAGGCAAAAATACCAACCAATTGAAAGGATAAGTTCCAATCGAAAGGATAAGTTCAATTGAAAGTTTTTGATTCATCAAGTATTATAGATGATATTAACAAAAACATTATAGATGATATTAACAAAAACAAAGTAACAGAAGTAAGAAATCAATTCATCATCTGGGACATTTACGCATCCCGCAATTTCGAATCAACAGATTCGTTGGTCAACTCTTGAGTTGAATAAACTAATATACGTATATAACTAATATAACTAATATATGTATATATAGAATATTCCAAATTCTAAATCTAAATAAAGTAATAATTACGAACTTTTTTTATAACTTCATTCAAAAATGAAACTTTCTTTTGGAATAAAATTGAAAAAGAATTTGGATCGTTTTTTATTGTATCAAAATATCGAATCCATTATTTTTTTCGAACGACCAGTGAACTCAGTAGTGGTTCATTCACATAATTTCGTGATTGAAAAGAAAAAAAGTATCACATGACCAGATCAATCAAAACTCGGTTTTACATTTTGTCCTTTCATATCCCTAAGCTCCCTCCTTGTAATTAGGTCAAGAAGGATCCCCTTTGTTTGGGTCTAATATAACAATGCGTGCATCGCCAATATTGATTATTCTTTTATTTATTCGTTGTTCTCTTTCTTTCATGAAATACTATCTACTATTAGTACTGGGCGACTAACCAATTCTTAAAAAAAAATTCTACAACCACAAAAAGGATATCTTTTCTTTAGATGTTACATCTAATTGAATCGTGAGAATATGATAAGCTCCTTCAAAAATTATTGGAAAACAACCCGTTGTATTTACATTTTACCTGATCTTCGGTTTCGAATCCAAAGCCAATAATGAGGAAACCTTATACTATAAGTAAGTTTATGAACTTTCTATTTAATGGTACAAAATTCTAGATCGACACGCAACAAGAAAAGAATAAAGAAATTATCTAACACTTCATTTCGATACTGATTGTGAAATTGCATTGCTGTGTCAGAAGAAGGATCGCTATACTGATTCGGTATACTCTAAAGACACCCTTGGTACAATATTGACGATCTCACAAAGATTTGATTTCAGTGAATTTCCATTTACTGATTTCATCTTTTACGGAATCGACCCCCCCGACTGTACAAGAATATGCGGAGCTCAACATGTCTGGAAGCACAGGAGAACGTTCTTTTGCTGATATTATTACCAGTATTCGATACT